TATTCGAAGACTGAAGCTTAAAGCTCTAACTTCAGAGTGGAAATCCCACTATGAAGATCAGGAGCGAAGTGCTTGTATTCTTTTTTTTTCTACTTCTGGTTTACCTGTTTTTGCAATCGCCAATGGCGGAAGCGGCAAAACAGCTCACAAGAGAGCTTATCTTTATTCCAGTTCTTAATGCCTCCTCGAGCTATTCAAACTTAGCGAACTGATGAAAGACCTAACGCCCAATCAACTGAGGCAAAGCCGACCGCTTGACTTGATGACTTCACCACCTAGCACCCACTACGTGATGTCTGCTACTTAGCACCCGGTAGGAAGAGAAAGGGGGAATAGAGAATGGGTACATTACTCGTGAACCTCCCTTTGTTGCTAGGACAGGGCTCAGCCCAAAGAGAGCAGCAATCGGTTCAGTTAGCTACTCGGCCAGGACTACCAGAAGAAAAAGATCAACCATAGAATGAGCACTCGCTAGCTCTATAGATAGAAAGTCATGAATCCACACGGTAAAGCGAATCCAAAGGTTAGCGGGACCACTCTCAGTCACCTTAGCGTAAGCGCGTAGATTGATCTCATTACCATAAACAGAAAGAGGAGAGCAATGTAACTACTACTTCCATACTTCCACAAAGCCTGCCATCCCAGAATCTAAAAAATTAGAAAAGGGGACTTTACAGCGAATGCTTTCAATGCTGCCTTACTTAAGAGACACCCCGAAAACGCCTTCGAAAAGAAAGGATACAGACCCTTAAAATCATCAGTTTCACACAAAAACCACGAGGAAAGGGGCAATTAGCACTAAAAAAGTACAAACTGAAACTGGTCAACGATGGTTGCTCCCCTCTATATGGGGGGTCGGCTGCTCTTCCAATGATGGCTGCTTAAACAGGCTTAGAAGGGCATCCAATTGCTACGTCGATACACCCCCACGTGTAGGGAGGATTTCAGGCAATAGAGGCCGTAAGCCATTCTAAAGAATTTTATCATAACATCGCGGGTCCGAAGTTGCTAGCTTGAAATACCAAACAAAGGCGCTTTAGCCACTCTATCTTCTCTCCTGATTACTGTCTAAGTCTAGATCCTAGCTAGCGCATACTTGCATCTGTTATTACAGAAAGGGCTTGATGAAGACCACCGTTAGTGATTGGGCACACGCTTCCTTTACGGCGTAGAATTGGCTTCCTTTTTAGACGTATCAGAAAGGGCTTCTCTTCTACGCCCGAAGTCCATATTTATGCAAGTATCTTCACTTCAATACCCGCCCTATACATTTAATGATAACCGAACCCAAGCAAGGAGCTTCAATCTTGTCTACTTCCTTGAATGGGCGGGTTGGAAAGTCTTTATTTTATGCACCAACGCAGGCCTATCACCAAATCTCCACGGCGAAATCCTTTGTTGGAAGGCTTGCTGACTCATGATTTACACCTCTCTCCGCCGCTTCTTAGCAGTTTACTGCGAGATTAGCACTTTCTTCGTTACTAAAGATATACTATACCGCGCGAGCTAGTTCAACAGTTCATTCTTGTAAGCCCCCTTTTCAGCTACACTAAGACTTCGGGTCATCATGCACTGACACAATCATTATCTGAGGGCCTATGATCATCCAAAAGCAGTACCTGGCATACTCCTAATAATAAAAATGAAAACTTGCTGGATTCGACTTCTTGTGTACAAGCAGAGCATCAACAATCCTTTTCGTTTACAATTACAAATGGTATAAACTAATCGAGATGCTTCTACACGTCTATTCTTCTAGGAGAGTAATACAAGTCTTTTTGCCTTACCCGGCCTTCCAATCTTTTCAATCGGTCTAGTCCACGCGTGGACAGAGGTGAAATCCTCTAGCCAATTACCTGAAAAGGCGACTACCTATCAATCGTATTGGCCCAATTCCAGATCAATAGAATAGAAGCATATTCACAAAATTCCTAAGGGAATCGCCCGCTTGACTAATAGCCTCTGCCTATTGTGTTATTTTCTACTGATTGCTTGTAGAAAGCAGGACGTCCACATGAGAGTTGTACCAAAAAAGTGTTATCCCTTCACACTATCGGACCAGCTTCTTACTTATTTATTTGTTAGCGCCTACGGGCGGAATCAAAGAAAAAAGGAATACATTGGGCTTTCGCCACCTGAAAATGCCCGAAGGTCATTCAAGATTATATGCATTTTTATAAGTGTATGCAAGAGAAGCAGTCTTAGTATTAGGAATAGCGAGTTATCCCTCCTATCCGCATCAGTTAATGCAACTGAACCCTTCGCTACTCCTTTTTGTGTGACTGACCAACCTACTTAACCAACCTACTTAATCTCGAATTTCATATTGAAAAAGGAGGAGGCACATCAAGGCAGAAGTCGAATCAAGCAAAGGTCCTCTGACATTAACTAGTAGCAGCTTTCCTGGGACTTGCACTAGCTTCTTTTAGAGAAAGAAGGCTTGGTTCTATTTTATTTATGCTATTTCCATCCACTTGGCCATAACTTTTCTCAAGCAAAGGTCCTCTGACATTAACTAGTAGCAGCTTTCCTGGGACTTGCACTAGCTTCTTTTAGAGAAAGAAGGCTTGGTTCTATTTTATTTATGCTATTTCCATCCACTTGGCCATAACTTTTCTTCGCGAGTCTCTTTCGTCTCTTCCTGGGAATCCAATGCATATGATTCAAGAAAGAAGAGTTCCACCATTAGATTATGAGAAGAGTGGCAAGAAGTGGATCCATATGAAACCTTTCCTCGCCTGGTGGCTTGGGCTACGGTCCTCCCAAGTACATCATCCCATCCGAACGAACTAGATTCTATTGATTTGTAGGACACTCGATCCGTTTCAGCTAAGCTAATAATATAGATAATCTAAATGAAATAAACGCTGTCACTTTCAGCGAGTTAGGATATTCACGTGCTGCTGAGAACCATTCCATAATGGAGGACTTTATAACATCAACCGACTGTAGCCAGGTAGCACTTCTAAAATCTTTCTTGGCGAGTCACCACTGTCTCTCTTCGATCGAGCCCCTTGTATGCGCTATTCATACCCCTCCGCAGAGGGAAGAGGAAGAACCGTCCCTAATGAAAAAGAATAAGTTAGCAATCCAACCATGTTACCAGAGGTGGAACTATACGTTTAACTGGGTGATCGCTATGCTATTATCTATTCGGGTCGCTAAGGCTTTCCCACGGCAGACTCTACCAAATAGATTCCAATTCCATCTTTCCGAGAAAGAAGAGATGAACGGGCTTTTTCGGTGTGGAAGATTTTTATTTTTAAAGTAAAGGTTCGAGCATATTGTAGACGGAGAAACTACTCTTTTTCGGAATTTACTTTTCACCCAGGAGTTCTACTGTCGGCCAATGCAGAGGTGGAAGGCTCTCATCGCTCAGGAAGCTACTACTGATCCCAGACCTGCACCAACAAAACAAGGATTTCACTGAAACTTTAGCTCAACAGCTTAGCTTAAGGGCTACTATATCTCATCCGCACGAGGGAATATCTAGTGATAGAGGAAAACGCGAGAATTCAGGTTTGTAATGAATATACTCTATTACACCAGAAAAAGAAGTATCTTACCGCGCATCAGCTTGAAGAGCGGCTATCGGAGTCAGGCTTAAGAGAGCCTCCTACCTAGTCAAATACTGAACTGAAAAAAGAAGAATACCATCATCGAGTACTGAATCGGATTCAGAGATCACCAGCCTATCGAACCAAAGGTTGACCAGTCACTTTTGTTGTTGCAGAATTAGACCCCCAATGGTTACCAGTTGAAGAGAGCGGCTCTCTTGATACGAACCGATCAGGGTAAAAAAGAAGAATCTGCCTGCTTGCGATATAAGACTTAAGCCAAAACGCGGTTTGCCAACTTTGTCTTGGATGCCCTTGGGCGGAATAGATGGAAGTCAGACCATAAGAAATAGGGGGCACTCGCTGTCGTAAAGTAGACGTGGGCAAGAAAACACGAAAGCAAAGTATGCACTATAACTCCAGGGTCCCCTGAATCATTGTATTCATAAGAAAAGGGCCTCCCTTTCGTGCAGAACCTGGTGGATAGGACAAATATAGGTTCTCTCCTCCAATGTGGGGTAGGTTCCATAGCCCCAAGACTTCAACAGTGTTCAGGTCTATTATCGACGAATCCAATTTGCTAGGGAAGGTTTTCTGTGAAATAGCGATGCATGCTCATCTCCTTTGTTTATACTCTGCTGAACTGTGTGTAGTGAGACACCCTTTGGGTAAGGAGGAACGGGAGGGCAGCTTTTCTAGATTCCTTATCACATTTGATAGGGAAGAGCGATTCTCCTCATTTATCAGGGAAGGCTGGAAGTGAAAACTAAGGCTTGCATGTCTCAGAGAGAGAATTGGGGTCTCTAAAAAAAAACCTCCTTGTTGCAGATTCCCGAGGACTATAATTGAGTCGGAAGACTTCAGAAAGTGGAAAAGACATGGGATCATGCTTTCTTTTTTCGTTTACTACGCTTGGCAATAGGTTTCATCAAGAATGAGAGAAGTAGGTGCAATGATCTTAGTTGACAAATGAGTTGTGGGATGCACCCGTTGGTGGATCCAAAGATGAAAGGAGTGCCACTGTATCGGGAATAAAAAAGCTTAGCTTAAGAGATTTGAACCTGCCATGGAAAAACCAAACCTGTTAATTTTTGATGCTCCTTGTATGAGTTTGATTGTTATAATAAAATACATTGAGAGGAACCGCCCCCTCGGCACTCAGGCAGTCACTCGCCCATTCTTTCTCTTAATGCGAGAAGTAGACTTTCATTTACTCGACCAGTTTCCCTCGAGCCCACTATGAATGAGGGGAGGACAGCAGACCACGATAGATTTGGTTTCAAAAATGCCTTTCATAGCTGGGGCGAGCACTTCGTAGAGCCTGGGCGGACCCTGTTCCCCTTCGTCTTGGGTGTCCAATGACGGATAGGCTGGTTGAGTGAGGCGAAAACTTGAGGTTAGGGCTGGGAAGAGTTTGTTAATGGGCAAAGGCTTTTCTAGGTAGGGGCATTCGGGGAATTTGAGGTAGAGATACATGTTAGTGAAAGAGTTTGCTACGTTGGACCCATTTGGCTAGGAAGGCTTTCTGTGGGCTGGGAAGGCCTTCTCAAGGGCGAAGGAGGTCCTCGGTCAGTATTCATCCCGTGGTATACGCTTGTGCACCTGCGCCGGTCTTGCTTCGTCAGCTCGTTCTTCTTGTTTTGTTCATTTGAATCCGCGTTGTTACTAGCTTTGTCAGTACCTTGAGTGGATCTACCAAGGCTAAGTTCTTTCTTTCATTCCTTTACCGAGCTAGTACGGAGACTGCACCGCAAGGGCAGAGAAGTAGTTGTTTACTTGTGAAAACATCACTCGTCTTACCCTTGAAAACTGAACTATAGACTGCTTTCTTAGCCAATAACTCTATCTCTGAGAAGTAGTGCTATGAGGAGGCTCTTTGCTTCTTTCGTCTCATCGAGTAAATACCCGGCTAGCTCCTCAAACTCTTCAAAAGATCCTTGACTACTTACTTGTCTTTCTTCTCCTAGTTCGGATGGAAACCCTGATGAGACAATAGAAGAAAAGAAAGCACTACTTCCAAGAAGTCTAGCAAGAAGTTCCTTGCCTTACTAAGCTTTCAGTAAAGTAATCCCTTGTTACCGCTCCGTGGGTGATTGAAGCGATTGGGACAAGAGAGAGCAGAGTTATTTTGCCTGCTAACTCTTAGCAATACTTCAGTGTAATATTTTGCTTTAGGAAAGCATAGATTAGGGAAGTCTGGTTTGCGAGCTTGCTTCTCTCTGCTTTTGCCTCTCTGCGCTGCTGCTTTGCTTTGTAAGCTTTAGAGAAAAAGTCCCTCTTGCGCCGGTAGATTGAATACCAGGCTGTCTTGATGGCAGCGAATACCGGCGTAAAAGGATTTCCCTAAAATCATGCTTTGATTTCCACAGTTCGATACCTTTTCTTGAGGCCAATTATTTGGTTCCCATAGGTAGATTGGTCCCTGCTCCGTTATCTGCCTACTTGGCTCAGGCTCTAACCGCTTCCCCTTCTATTGGCTTCGTAGGATGGAGTACTTTTTTCCTTGAGTTCATCCCTCTCTGTTGGGCAGATTCTTCGGATAAACCTCCTTCATTCTACCTCATGCCTGGGTCTTTTCTGTACCTTGGTTAGCTTCCTATTCAGCCTCTTCTCTTTGCGCACCTTTTTTCCAATTCGGTGCCTAGCCTTGATGCAGCAAGCTGAGATAGTTGAATTAGATGTCATGTCAATTCCTCTAGCAGACGATAAGGCCTTCTTCTCAAACCCTCCTCAACAGGGCATTCGTGCTTTATCTTTCAATGTCTTGCCATTCTTCATGTGCAGCTCCTTCTGTGCATCTGATCTTTCCTGTCATCGAAATCGAAGAGGGACAACTAGTTAGCTTTCAATTGGCATTGGCCTACTTACTTCTCCACTTACTTCATTCATTTCCTTACGGATTAAATTCACAAAATGATGCCTTTAATCTGATGCCTTCATCTTGCTTGTTGTTGTTAAAAAAACTCCAGCTTATTCACTAAAGCCTGCTCATTATCAGGCGCAAGTGCAGCCATTCCCTTTCTTTACAAGAAGATGATTTCGAATTTTCTAATGGAGCTTTGTCCGCTGTGCCTTATAGTTTTTCTATAATCAAACTTATTGCTAATGCAATTTGGGATTCTCATTTTTGTCAACCAGCTGTAGAAGCCTTTACTCGAGGAATTGGTGCTCAATAGAACTGATGCGCTCCATTTATGAATATGAAAAACTTGAGCGAGTGAAGCCGATTGTTGACCATGGGATAAAGGCTATTAGTCCTTTTATCTCGCGTCATGGGGCATTAACCTTAGCACTTTCCCTATTAGAAGGTTTAGGCTTGCCCCTGCAGCTTTCAGGTTTGACATTAGAAATAGAGAAAGGTTTAGATTCCCCCATTTGTGAACATGAAGAGCCGATTTGCTTATTAAGATAAGATTTGGGTAAGCGGGACTCTGACCTCTATGGAAGCCCCTTTTCCGCCGAGAGAAGACAATGCGCAAGAATGAATATATGCAATATATGCAGTGGGCAAACCAGAGGCAGGGCTCTTTCATAAGATTGATTGGCCTGGCGAATGAACGCAGGAATGCCTTAGTCTAAAGCAGGAATGATAGCAGAAATGAGAGCAGCAGCTACTAAGCTGGACCTCGTTTGGCTAATCCCGGAAGGACAAGGAGAGGACCGAGAGGTTGAATTCATAGTAAATAAGATGGCATAGACATAGAATGGGATTGATGGACAAATGCCAAATGCCACATAAGAAGCTGTTATTGACCTTCCAGCCAAATACCTTCGTCACCTGATGACCTTCCTGCTTGACTTTGTCGGCGGGTGGTAGCATGTCCTTTAGCAAGGCTAGGCGCCTTCCTTATCCAACAAGCAGGAACCATCCGATCTTTTTGGCGGAAATCCCCGAATCGGGAGTCTGGGGCATATACTATTTCTTTATCCCCTAGAGAATCCGATAAGAAAGAAGAAAAAATCATGTAATGTACATATGAGCTCTAATAGAATGCCATCAGTAGCAAAAGCAAAGGAAGATTGATGGCATGAATCTGCTGCTATTGAATGCAGGCAAAGAAAATGGGATAAGAAGAACAGGCGATATTCTTTTCGGGCTAAGGGAAGGAGAGCAGCCTTTCTACTGTGAAAGCAATTCCTTTGTGGGACTTGGATTAGCAGCATATCCGCTCTTTTCAATAAGCAAATGGACAAAAGCAGTCAAATGTCACGCTTTCAATTGGAATTAGGAGCAGTCCCAATGCCCTAGGCTCTTCTCTTGTGAACGAATCTCCTGCTAATAGGAAGGAGGACTCTGATGCCGCATCTTCACTTGCCTTCAAGGTATTCGCCCTATGACCTTTCTTTATTGCCCCCACCTGACACTATCGATACGGGTCGGCCCTTACTTGCGCTTGCGTAGAGCTCGTACCAGGCCATTGCACCCGCGTACACCCGGTAGGGCTATAAAAGACAGATCCGAAAGGGATAGGCTCAGACTAAGAGAAAGAAGCTAAATCGAACTCCTCTCCTCCTTGGATAAATCCGGAGGGGTCCGATATAATAGAAACCGGCGCACAATCGTCCGTTTTTTGACTTTGGCTTTCATATCAGGTATTTGAAATAGGTTTATTCCGCGCCATCCATCTCTTTCCCATCTTACTCAATCAACAGGATCCAATTCCCTACTATCTCCCCCCCGCAGGCAGGCGAGGTCCTTGACCAGAAAGATTGATAGGGAATGATTGGTTGGAAGGAGATAAGCATCCGACCTAGAGATGCTTTCTAGTTGCCTTCCACCTGAACTGAATGAGCAGCTAGCTGACTCGAACTAACCATCATTTTGTTTTGATCGTCAAATGGCTTGCTTTAATTCTCCGCAGAGAAGGAGAAAAAGCTAGGTCAAGGGGAACCACCTACCACTGAACCTGTGGACGGGATCAAAGAATCAATCAGTGGAATTTTTAGGCCTTAGCCCTTCTTCTCTTTGCCCCCATCCACCATCCCTTAGCCTTAAGAACAACCAAACCACCGGTCAATCGACCGACAGTGAGCCAAATCCGCGTTTTCAAACAATGAATCTAATTCAAACTCTCTCTCAGGAAGCTCGTGGTTCCGGAACCGGCTGCCCGAACCATCCATACAAACCATTTCCCGGCCGGAAATGAGACCTGGTGGAGCAGCTTAGCCAGCCATCTCGTTCCCCTCTTTCCCGCATCTAAACCATCCTTTCTTTTATATCTCAATCTCTCGCGAGGGGACGTTTTCCATCACGACTCAAAGTTTATAAGGATCCATGGAAATCAACGGCTTAGCGAGCTGGGGTTGAGTGGAGACAAAGATGGACTCGACTTCTCTTCCCGCTCGGATGCAGCCATAGATGGAGAGTTGAACTGGTTCATAAAAACAGAGAGTTGGATCCCCGCATCGGAAGGAGGGTCAGGAGAAGAAAGCAGGCAGTGTATAAAGGGAGACTGGGAAAGAGCAGGGCTTGAACTTCCGGTTCGAGCTCACAGGAAAGAAAGGATTCCTTTGAACGCTAGATTGAAAGTTCCATGTAGTCAAGTTGATGGCACAGATTTGATCTACCTCTACTTCCTCAATATCAATGAATATATAGCTTGAATCCCCAAACCCTGAATTCGAAATGTCGTAAATGATGTTCGAAATCACTGAATGTGTATTGATTGCCGCTTGAGTAGGTAGGATAAGTCTCGGAATCACCATTGGGGTTATTTAGATTATGCCGACCAAAAAGCTATTCCGCGGGTTAGCCACCTCGTGCAATGTGTCAGTAGCTATTCTGACGGGCAGTAGACACTACTGAAAGGGCGGTCAATCTTGCTTAATCACACTTTCACTTTGCCACATCAGTACGAGAAGGCGGACATTGGTGCGCGGTAAACGAGTGGCTCTCGCCCTGCCGGTATCGTCATCGGGGACTGCGACATCGATCGAGTCCTCTCCTCTGGGCTCAATGGAATCGAATCCCAGCCCCAGTGTGATCAGGCGTAGACTACAGACGCATACCGGAGTAGGCACCTGAATGACAGCGAAGCGAAACGATTGCCTTGACGAGTGGGAGAAGTAAAGTAGCCACCAACTTAGGAGATCACTATTGGCACGGACGGAGCAGGGAATAGCGATCCAAAATACAACACAACTCATGAATATCCTTCGAAGTTAGCTTCTGACTTGAGTGCCCATACCCGCCTTCCGCTTTCTAGAATGTTGTTAGACTGGTCTAGGAACTAGGCAATACTCCGTATTGACTGATCCAAGACAGACGTAATTTCTTGAAAAAGATCTTCGTCTTGCTTCTTTGGATTGAAGTGCGTGCGTTATGCTTCTGACCTAAGCACTCTTTCTTTCACCAAGGATGCTCTTTTTCAAAGAAAAAAAGCGATTGTACTCCGGGCTGACTTTATTGAAGTCGCCTTTTATGCATCTTTCTTTCTCCCATGCTTTCCGTTGGTCAACAACCTGTCTTCCTGAATTGGGATAGTAAAAGTCAGTCTCTCCTCTTTTTTCTTTATCATTCACAGAGTCGGGATTCGCTAGTTATACACTTACCTAAAGCAAAATAGGGGAGAGTGCGCTTGTACGAAACTTGGAAGTGCAGGAAGATTGAGTCATCTTCACTGGAGGAAGAAGTTACATTTCGGGGGAAGGATTGAAGGCTTTTCTCTTTTTAGTTTGAGCCTCAACGTTACAACTAATAACTAGAAGAGGAAATCCGGTTCAGATTTAACTTCAACTCCAACTGAAAGGCGATTTCATCGACTGTAGAGGGAATTTGAGCTGGAAATCATATAAGCGTTGATCCGGATTTTCCGTTTCCGGCTCTTGAAAACTGAACTTCTTTTTGTGATGATGTTTTTGTATTTGTTCGCTTACCTCCTAAAAAGGAGAGGTGAGAGGCCGATTTACACCAGCTGTTGACCTCAGACTTGAAACTCCTACTAGGGCTGCTCTCGTGGTGCCTGAAGGTCTACGACTCGTATTCCATCCTAATATTAATATGATTGGTGGTTCAAGAAGATGCTCGGATCCCGGCCCTATACTATAGGCTCCCATTGGATCTACTCTTCTTTCTGTGCTGCCTGCTGTGAAGCATCCCGTTTTGCTCGCTGTTGTGCCCTGCCCATAAGAATGGACTTCGCTCTGCCTCCTTCTCTTCGAAAGGTGTAATCTTCATAAATGGATGTACGATTCATTCCTAAAGGCGCACCGAAACAACGGTTGATACAGGCATTCGGGCAGGTGATGGGTGCAACTAGTCCATATACGATTCAATATGTCTCACTAGCGAGATACACCAAAAAGACGGGGGGGAAATATGAGAGAAAGAAGGCGATAAGGAAGCGGAAAAAGAAAGAAGAATTGGAATTGAGAGAAAGACTACAATGAGTAGGCCATATTCTTTTTTCTTTTCTCGATCACTCTCCCAGAATTTCCAGAACCAAGCTACTATAGTCTCTTCACTTCAGGCAATACCTACCCGACCGTTGGCGTCATTCTAAGAGCCAGTGCTTTCAGAGTGACTACTATCTTCCTTGCTCCATCCCTACGCTCTGTTCCCGTCATGGCTTTGACAGTCTCTTTCTTAGCGGCTGTGGATCTTTCTCTTTCGGACCTTCTACGCCCCTCCTATGCGTTCTGCACGTGAATCAGCCAAACAAAAGACAGACCGACCCCCATCGCATTCACAAGCGAGTCGAACGAACTGCTTACTGCATTAACAAGCAATTACTCTCCAAACGAGGTTAGATTGAGATCTTTACCGCTTTCTAAGGCCGATCGATATCCCGATAAAGGCAAACCCCATCGCATTCACAAGCGAGTCGAACGAACTGCTTACTGCATTAACAAGCAATTACTCTCCAAACGAGGTTAGATTGAGATCTTTACCGCTTTCTAAGGCCGATCGATATCCCGATAAAGGCAAAAAAGTAAATAGAAGGACTGGAAGCAGAGGCAGCTAACCGGATGGCCGTCCTCACATACATATACTTGAATCTTAGAACCTGGGGTTTACCGCTTTCTAAGGCCGATCGATATCCCGATAAAGGCAAAAAAGTAAATAGAAGGACTGGAAGCAGAGGCAGCTAACCGGATGGCCGTCCTCACATACATATACTTGAATCTTAGAACCTGGGGCTTTGTCAGCACCTTCTCGCACCTCTAAGTACAAAGAAGGCAGTTTATATACGAAAAACCAAACCACGACTTTCTTTTCCTGCTCGGTCGGAGATAGCTGCTACTTACCTACGACTACTCGGCGGTCTCTGAGACCGAACTGATCCACCTACCTTATCTTATCTATTTTTTTAAACCTAGCTCACGAGAACAGAGGCCGAGTCTCTAGAAGCTAATCCGGAGATAGCCCTTTGGCTTTGGGCACCTTTTCCCAACTTACAACAGTACAAGGAAGGCGGATCCTAGGTATAGCCTAACAAACCCGACACCGACTTTATATATATTACCAGATATATATTACCAGAAAATCAAGAGTGCTTGGTCCCAGATAGCTGCTCCTGATGAACTGCCCGGCTAGGCACGATCGCAGACAGACACAAATGGGGCGCTTGAGGAAGCCGCTTGCCTTAGTGAGCTCGAAAAACAGGAAGGGGAGGACGCTTTTGCACAAGAACAAAGAAAGGTTGAGTCATAGGGGATTGCTTGAGGAAGGCCCACATACCATTCCAATGGAGTAGAGGCACCCCAACTTAGTGAAGCGAGAATTTAGAATGTCTTTTTCGCCCGGGCCAATGGCGAATCGGGACGGGGAAGCATCCTCCCTTTAAGAGCTAGCACGGGCTAGAAGGTATCCGGCTTTTTGACATAAACGAATGGGGCCAATCAGGAAGAGGCCCGCAGGAGACTGACTTTGGAGGGCAGTACGATAACCTCGTAGACAAATCCTACCTCTTATTACATGGCTGATCCTTCTGAGCTAGCAGCGGAGACAACTCCAGACCTGGAAAACGAAACCAGGACTTTCAAATGGGGCGCACGGCAAGAACAACTCTTAGAGCTAAAATACATTTTAGTAGTTGAAATCAGACGATTATCGATACTAAAGAAAACTACATATACACACTAACAACTAGAGCTAATCATGCTATTTACGATGTTCTGGACAAACAAAAGAAATGATGAAATGACGTAAAGTGAGATGCGATGCCAACAATACGACACATCCATCAACTGTTGCCCATAACAAAGTAAAAACAAAGGAAGCAAGTCTAAGGCACTTATTTTGTATTTCGTAAAAAATCTTACTATCTCGTCTTGTTTGCCGCGTATTCATTTCTGATTGAGAGGCCGTGGAGCCAAAGATGCCCCCAATATAGGCACCTAAATGGGCCTTCGGAGCCGGTGATCTGTTCGGCCTAAGATCCTCTCTCACTTGACGAAGCGCGCAAGCAATTTCTCCTTTCTATTAGGGGTAGGACTTACTGAACACCCACCCTAGTTGGTGTGTGGGAATGGCTTAAGAAAATTCCCTTTAGCTCTACGTATGACTAACAAGGCAGGATCCAAGCAGTAGATGTCCCAGTGACCACTCCAGAGCTCTAGGCTTTCCATTCAAGTCAGCTACAAGAAAATCAAAATCAACAGCTGCTCCAAAACGAATTGATCCTAGAGAAGAAGGTTTTGGCCGTGTGCCCGCTCATTGGCTAAGTCGCATAAAGCATCAACTTTGATTCCTACATCGTTTGTATCTCCGATCTGAGATAAGGGTGAGAGGAGAGGGCCGAAACGATTGGATCCGATCTTTGAAGGCTTGAAGGAATATCCGATGTTGGCGGTAGGGGCGTGGCTTTAGGAAATGTGTCTGGTCGATCAAAAAGTAAGCTTTCCCTATCAGCTCTAACTAGAAATTTCATAAGAGAAATCCGATCTTTGAAGGCTTGAAGGAATATCCGATGTTGGCGGTAGGGGCGTGGCTTTAGGAAATGTGTCTGGTCGATCAAAAAGTAAGCTTTCCCTATCAGCTCTAACTAGAAATTTCATAAGAGAAGAAAGCGTAGAAAAGTTTTGATTCGAGGTTGAGTAAACAAATCAAAATTCTCGTTATTTCATTATTAATAGTCAGGTGTAGTTGCTTTTCGTTTCATCGAGATTTAACTAGAAATTTCATAAGAGAAGAAAGCGTAGAAAAGTTTTGATTCGAGGTTGAGTAAACAAATCAAAATTCTCGTTATTTCATTATTAATAGTCAGGTGTAGTTGCTTTTCGTTTCATCGAGATTTTGTTCGTGTTCAGTTTACCGAGTTGTCCGAGCTCGAGTCATTAGAAATGAAGCGAAGGCTTAGTAGCTATGTTTTTACCTCCCATGTTCCCTAGGTATTTTATATATGGCATAAACTACGAGGACAGGGCCCACAATATACTGACGTTGAATCGGAATCTCCCCGATACCGACTGATGCCTTTCCGCCCATCGCGAGTCATTGAACAGTGGCAAGCATACGTAAAGGTGAACCAAGCTCAGCCAACGTAGAAGCATCTGGTCCCAGTCCAGCAGTCCGTCCGGGGAAATGCATTACCCGAGCGAAGGCAGAGGTTGCGGAAGAGGGGAAGGGACCGAAGCGTACATACAAAGATAGCGCTAGTTGGAAGATAGGCAGGCTCCACGCAATGAAATTGATTTTGAATCACTTTGTGCTTGAAGAACATAAACTTTTCGTTTCATTGATACCGAATGAGGCGATGCTAATCGTTTCATGTGGTATGGTTATAGACCGTGGGAAGTAATGAAAATGCTTCGGCGGGGAAAGAGGAGCAGGTCTATTGTATAGAAGAAGCACAGCCGGTCCATGGCCGACCATTTCCCTGGACAGAAAGCTAGCATTAGGTCTAAAGACGAGTTTACCGGAACCCTCTTGGAATATCTCTTACATCGTTATTATTGATTAGAAAGAAGGACTTATTATAGGCCAGGCAGAAGCCCTGCGTCTCACACTTTGATGAGTGGAACCTCTAATCCGCTGTGTTCTTAGCGTACGGGATCATTATGACTGGAGGAAGCCCATTCTCTTGTGAATGAAGCTGGTGCTCATTGTTCTCATAGTAAGAAGAGTCAACCAGGGAAAGTCCCATTAGGAAGTGCAAGGGGGGCACAGCAGATGACTTCCTTAGTCTAGTTCCGTGCTGTTCTCATTAAAAATCGCAGGAGTTAAGCTCCGTCAAAACCTTTTAAGGGTAGCGCTGGCGTGAGGTCATTTCATTAGGTGAGGGTTCTCTTTCGTGTCATCAATGTGGGAAGAAGAAGATGAAGGGTGACTTCTGCTGTTGAGGCATATGTTGTTTTGGACGGGATAGGTAATGGTTTTAGAGGGGCTACGTAGTGCAGCTTGGCTTAGGGCGCAGCCAAGTCCAGTCATCCAGCTATATCTATATACGCTATATCACAACGACTTCTATCTAAGAATTATTCAAAGTAAACTCCTCGGAACTTCATCCCTCTAGCTAGGATGGTGGTCTACGATCATGAGAAGGACATAACAGAATAAAGTAGATGGTAGCTCTTGTTCCCATATAGTAGGGACTTCCTTTCCTAGTTGGGAGTTGGATATGAGGCACGTAGCCCCTTGTTAACTGTAGGGTTAGAGAAGAGTCATAATGGTTTAGATGGAGCTATCTGGTAGTTCCTGTGAGTAAGCATGCTGCTAGGGCAGAGCTGAGGATTGATAGAAAAGGCAAGGAACCCGGATGCAAGCAAGGAGAATATGGATGTCTTTCCAGAATATGAAACTAAGGGTCTGCAGCTTCCCTTCCTTCAAGTCTTTCTTCTAGTGGCTCTACGAGAACAAGCCATTTCTTTTCTGGGCAAAAAGATAGACTGAGCTACAACTTCCTATGGGCTTGCTGCTTTTCATCCTATTTGGCTAGTGAAATAGTTGAACGAAGACCCGCATTATTCATTGGTTTCTGGTTGATTCAACAAGAAAAGTCAATAAAAATAATAAGAAAGAAAAGCGGAATGATGACTCGAGGGACAACGAAAAGGTACCACAAATCAACCCTACTTCCTAGATCGGTCCCACTTCGCTTCTTTGAGACCGCATCACTTTAAAAGGAGACAGCACGCGCTCACTTCACTCACTTGAGACCCCTGCGTGCTCCCCTCTCTTACTAGCGCTGCCAGTACAGAAGGTATGCCGCTGACCGCATAGGCCAATTGGAAAAAAGCACCGCCTCCGTAAACAATGTCCTTAGGTTTTGCCCATTGCCTTGAGTGAGAGAAAGTTCTGCGGCCTCGCATCGCTTCAATTCAAACTACGGTCCTCCATCCGCCTCTTTAAAAAACCTATCTATCGTCGTAGAAGAGAGAAGGGAAAGACAGATAGGCAGAAAGCAAGGAAGACGAAGACGCCATCACGTCAAGCAGGGGATAGGAAACCATAAAGTCCAATAACTTCAAGGATTCTTGTTCAAGGCAAAGAGAACGAATAGAAATGTGTACTTATCTTATTTCACTTACTGTCAAAAGCCTATATTAATGTAATGGTCTTTTCCCTTTGGTTAGCGCCATTCGAGTACAGGATGCGGGCTTGACCCTTCTATTTTCTCATCAGGCAAGGAAGAGGTGCTTTCTGGAATTTCTCAGAAAGATGCGGTGACAGTTGTATCCGAATGATGCCTCCCTGCGAGGGGATGAACTTCTGAGAAGAATTCCTGAAGCTGAAGAGACTGGAAGAAACTCGCTAGAAAAGGCCCGAGATGGTTATATCCTGTAATGGATACCTAGCCCTCCAAGATGCTAGTCTGTGCCAGATATTTCAGATGGTGCAGCATCATGCCTTCGGATTTTTCTATATACACGCTTAAGCAACTTCTTTGAGAACTTTCAATAGGTCAAGTCCAGTCCTTCATTCGATCTTTCTCAAGCCAATCCTAGGTCAGGAAGGTGAGACGTTCAGTTCTCTGGTCCGTCACATGCATGCTTTGGAGGTTAGCTTCGCTTTACTCTGTTGGAAAGGAGGTCCCCCCTCCAGTAATGGCTTCTCCGGGATGTTAGTTGGGCTAAACAGCACGAGCTTTCCCTACCTTCAAAAACGGGCTCCCCCGTGGGTGGATTTCTAACACCATCTCCCTCGATCCTTCACTAAGCAATGAAAAAACTATGCGAGAAAGGGAATAGGACGTCCAGACACAATAGTAGAAGCCTCCCTTTCCCGGTCTTCCTTCTCTTGATGATGAAACTCGACAAAGTCGCTTTGCCTCTGACTCATAGATAGAAGTTCAGGCACGAGTGAGCTTGGCTATCTTACGTAGAGCTGAATTAGGTTTTTTCGGTGCACTGCCAAAGCTTCTCCCACGTTCTTCCGCCAAGCCCTTGGAATGGCTTTCGCTACTCAAGAGGGAATTGCTTGAGGAACCTCTTTCTTATCTCGCACCGTCGAATAATTAAGGTCAGGCCTTCTGAGCCCTATACGGTACTAGAGGAGGGAAATGAGAATAATAAGCTGTCTTTGACGCCCTGGAATTCAGTGAAAGCACGCACCGAAGAGGTATAGCTAGTTAGATAGGTAGGCGAAGCTTTTGAAGTAATATTAAGGGTTCGTAGAAAGCCTGCCCCTTCTATTGGGTAGTCAATCTACTAAGTGGGTGAATCACTCGTGGTAGTCCGTCATCACATCAGTATACTGATTTTGTTGGGGGTGGCATACGCTGCTTCGAGTAAAGCTATAATACGATCAGTAGAAAAGGAAGTAGGAAAGTGTTTTATTACAGGCTGCAAGTTGACACAGAAGTTGTTACAATCTATGCAAGTAGGGATTGTCAGAATAGCTTTGATCCGCCGTATACCATGTAGACGAGGAGATTGCTAGCGCTCGCTTTTCCACTTCCTTCGGGTGAGCCTCCTAGAGCCTATCTGAACGAATGGGAGCGAGCTGGTAAAAGATGACATCTTTGCTTTCGTCACCCGTGAGCGGCCCCTTTTTTACTACTCCCAGGGAGTCCAGAAGCGAAGTCTTCGTGCTTTATTTAAAACTCAAAGCCGCATTATCCGCTATTACCAGCTTCACATTTGTAAAGTGATTATTATCTTCTGTTTGAGACTACGATTCCCTCTGTAGCGCGGTCAGATCCTAATCTGTTGTCTTTTCGTTTGGATATAATATAGTTCAGGTCGACTCAGCAAGTACGGGGTGTTGATGGATAAGCAGAATTGACAACTATAGTCATTGTGTACCACCGGATGGACAGAAACCTTCAATCGAACCAGATCTCGTGAATGATCCGGATGAGCGCTTTGTCTATTGACTATGACGGGGTTCTTCCCTTCACTAAGCAGCTGAGCTCTTTCTTGTCTTGTCATCATAGGTCCGTCACTCGTGGAATGACTGATGGAGCTACTACGTGCGTCGTTAACACTTCAATTTCCTTATGAAATTGTTGGAATGACCCAAATCAGTAGGATCTAGTTGTTCGGACGGTTACTTGTGCCCGGAAGTTGAATTCTTAATGGAAGGAGGGAATTTTTTAATTTAGCGTCTGAAAGGCTATCTCTAGCTTCTTATGATGTGTCGTATGAAACAGCATTTTGTTCTTGATTCCGCGGACTCGGATGCATCAGTTTAGGCTTCGGCGTCGGCCTAGGCTTCTTTATACGTTGGATTTTTTACTCTAGCCTATGCTTTAGGAATAGGCCCAGGCCCCATAGCTTAAGGTGGATCGGATCCTACATACTTTTCACACAGACAGACGAAAAAAAGGAAAACAAATCATCAATTTCAACTGCTAACAAGAATAGCTTTTCTCTTTCGACTGGGAACTGCTTACCTTTGGTGCTTTATATAATAGTGGATCCCGGAAAAGGGTCAAGGGATAGGCTTGATGCCAGATCCGCTTTTAGGGTTGACTCAGCATAAGAAGAAAAGAAGTAAGTAGTTCGACTAGCTGTTCTCTCTTTCCTCCCATTACTGGAATCGACGAAAGGCGAAAGTCTGTGATTACCTGTTATTCAAGTAGCAAGGCTTGGTCTTCTGTGAGTGAAAGAACCCGGCACAATCTCTTTAGCAAGGGATAAGTTGCCTTCTTCAGATTGAAATTCTCTCTGGGAATCATAGCCCTACTTACTAGTTAATCATATCCCTCAGCTCTCACTCGAAAGGGTTCACAACGTATTCTTTCAAAACAACGTATTCGTGAACAACTTATTCGTATTCGTTGCTAAGAAGATTTTCTTTTTAATAAAATACGTTGTAGGGACTCATCCGACTAAGCTTAGCCTTTACCTGGGCACTTTGCCTTCTTTCCTTGCTTTGGTGCTAGCGTATATAAAGTAGTAGACCCCGGCTCCTTTTTTTTAGCTTTCTGTGGTATGGCTCGTGGTATAACTCTTAGTAGCTGTTCTCTCCTTCCCTTTCCTTCTTCCTTATCCTTAGCAGTAGGAATTGGATATAGAACCGATAGGAGTAGGAGCATTCGTTAACAGAGATGGATTGGCTTCGGTTGACCTTCTTACTATGGGAATGCTTGAAAAAGCTCTGATTCCAATAAGCTCTTGACCACTCTCAGAGGTAGCTGGGAACAAAAGGAATAAGCGCTCAAAGCTAAGATCAGCTGCTATTGGACTTCTTTCCTTGGCGAGAAGGGATCGTCTCACACCTGGCAATCTCCGAGAAGGGTTAGCAGGGAAAGCAGCCTTGTTGATTAAAGTAAAGGACCAGGGGTCTAGCGCTTTTGTTTTGTGGGCTTTAATATGGATATCAATGACTAAAGTCTCTTCCCACGGGCTAGGCCCGAAAGAAAGAGAGTTAGATCCGAGAGTGAATTAAATACATTATCTCACAGATGAAAGAAAAGAGAGTGAAGTCACTTGTTTAAGTCAAGCAATCGTAGAAACCGAGGAGAGTTTGCAGTGGAAATTCGCCCTCGTAAGGCCTCTTAAAGGCAGAACCAAAGAGAGTAGTGAGAGGAGAGGAGTTCAAACCCGACTCAAGGCCTAGTAGATCTATTTCTGCTACCTTACAGACTTTCCTGGGCAGATGCTCCACTGATTGATTCTACCTTATCCTTATATAGTAAGCGAAAAAGAAGAGCGTACGGATGGTAGCAGGGGCCGGGGTAATAGCGCAAATTTCATTGCTGGTTTGATTCCCACGGTTCCCGTGCCTGTGGTTTTTCTTGTTTCTCACTCTTCATCGGATTGGGCGGCCCTTGATCCTAACCCTCGGAAGGCGCTTCGGCCAGGAGAGGAATAGCTGCTTCTTTGCTTGTGCTTGCAGGGAACCTCCCACTTTCATGAAATATTCAATGATCTTTCCCCTCTTAATTAAAGACTCGAAGTCCCAATATTATCCCATCAAGATCTTACTGGCCAACAGGTTGTTCGTCGTCTTGAGGATCATGTCGATCTGGTCACTTTCTATCACTGGTTGGAGGCTTTGGCCCTGAATCTCCCCACATAAGTGGTAAACGACTCCAAATTTTATGCATAATCTATTTCTCGTGGCGGGGCGACATCGATATTGTAACAAAATTGCTTGATGAACAGATCGGCCATCCTATTATTCCCTCTATGCCTAAGCCTACCTACAGAGCTGACCGAAGGGACTAAACAGATTCTATTCTTAATCAATCGGTCGCTCCCTTACACTTCCTGCTTACCGGTCCTTACCAAACTCCCTACCAATGGTTTTGATTAGACGGCCCCATATCTCTTTCTGCGGATTCCCTACCTGCTTGTGGAAGTGGTCGGGCTACCAGGTGGATGCTCAAACTCTTTCTTCTCAACTGTGTTCTTTTACACAGAATAACTACCCACTGGATAGAAAAGCACTCACTGATATCTAACCCCAAATTCCTAAGGGGAAGGTAGACGCGAGTATGCGACAGGAGTCTCAAAATCAAATAAGTTTTTCCAGAACCCGCAGGAGAGTAGGATACATTATACTCGGGCAGGCGAAATCCATTCCAAGATAGGACTCGCGTCCACTCTGAACCTATGGGTCTAACCGGCCCGAGCCTAAGACTCCCTTACCGAGAGAGAGAGTTACTTTAGAAACTCTCCCACGCCCCTCATAGCGCTCCGCGACTAGGGCACAGTCTACCTCTAGACTGACCCCTAGCTTACACGTAATCCATACAGTCCCTGCACTGCCAATCTCCGAGTCAGCAAGCCTTTCAACAATAATGCTATGCTACTGTGCTATTACTTGATGGTTAGATCGATGAAATCCTGTGCTTACGGGAATCATGATGTGGAACTAAAAGGTGGGTGTTGTAGGTGTGGAAATACGAATCAAAACCTCTGGTGGATCATCTGTTCCAAAAGAATGAGACCCTAATGCAGCAACTTGGGCGGAACAAAATCTAACCAGTGACAGATCCAGTTGCGTAAATATAGATAGAATCCAGCGAGTAGCTCGCAGCGGTATTGATGTTTATGCTTGTGGAGCGTTAGGATATCTATTGGAGGGAGCGAGAGGGGAGAGCTATCTTCCTATTGTCAAAGTTCGGATGGGTGGATTAGTGATCCATGGAAGATAAGAGCCTTTCGACCAATGTTTGCGGGCGGGGAGGAGGTCGTTAATGACCAAAGACTTTCTCGCGAGCCTGCACATATAGAAAGGGCTGCTTCCTTTTTCATTTAGGCGATATCGAACCCTGTTAAGGAGCTTTTTCGGTTGAAATCTCAGGTTTGAAGAGCACTCAGCGGGTAATGCCCAAGGATGGCCCAGAGCCAGGAATGAATAGTAATGCTTGCAGTGAATAATCTTGTAATATATACTCAAAAGCTAGGTTATTTCCAAAGAGTGATAATGCGTAGATCTCAGATCAGCTAGAATAATAACTGTTTTCAGGAGACATGGACTAATGCTCAGTGAGGAATAACCGATCACTAAATGGAAGATCTAGCAGGTTGAGCGAGCTCGCCTGTGTGTCTAAAGCTTAATAAATCTATTATGTTACAAAGATCTCCAAGCTTTTTTCATACCTTCTGGTTGCGGATAGAGCATCTTTCGTGTACCTACCCCAGTGGGAGACCCCTTATGGCACACCGCAGGCAGGTGAGACCATTAAGCTTAAGATACAAGCCCTTCTAATCAACGGGATTAGAGTATGTGGGTTCGTTCCTGCTCTCGCCCTTCCTTTTACTACTGAAATATAGGACCTGAAGTGGTCTTTTTTCGCCTGAAACCATTCTTCTTCTCCGGACGGTACCTATAGTCGAAGAAGACATTTTAAAGATTCTAAACTCCGACCGGTGAATGGGAGTATGCTAAGCTTGTGTCTCGATACCGCACTCATCCTAAAGTGGTTGAATCAGTTCATTACCAACCCGACAATCAGACCTCAGCATTTGGAGGAACTAAATTTATGTATTTGATAGGAGCCTCTTTTCTGGGTCTTTCATCCTGGTCTTCCATTTTCTTAAGGCGAATGAGGCGGGTCTACAAGTCGGGACCTAGTTCTTATTAAGATTATGGATGTATACTCGCGATGCTCGAAAGACTTCTGTTCAGAATAGCACGATCGGGTATTTGTTTCAAGTCCGCTTTCAAAGTCTGTCTTGGTCGCCCCTTGTCTTCCGTCGAGGTTGAAAGAAGAATTTCATGTAGAGTAGGTCAGTTCATTCAGGAAGGACAGCTGAGACAGAGAGGTGGGCTCGTAATCTGATGCGGGAAGTTGTTGGATTGGTGTCAATACGGATTGGTGGATAGATCGTCTCGTTCGACTGGTTGTGCGATGTATGGATTCTGTCTTGATGTTCCTTGGCGGACACGGAGTAAATAGAGGTTCAGTTCGATTGAGTTGGTAGCAGATTCGTTAGAGAAGAAGTTTGGTTTCGAAACAAAGGAGTGTGAAGCTATTGGTCTTGGTTCTTGTACTTGCCAGAGCTGTTAGGACTGAAACTCACTACGTTGATCTCGATTTTCCCTCGGATGTTAGAAGAGGCAGGAAGGGCTTTATTAAGGTTGAAGTAGTTCCTGGATCATCGACTGAATTTGTCCATTAACTGATTTGGGATGGATCTTTTTGATCGAAATGCTTCTGGTCGAGGTTGAGCGAGAAGTGCTATATAAGAAATGGAAGTTACTATAGGACAGGTCGGTTCAAGTAGCTATAGTTTTGAGGATCCCATGTGTAAGGTGCCTCAGTTCTTTTGTTTGGCCAAAATCCTACCATTAGCTGACTCAAGGCGATTGCTTTCATCCAAGTTCATCATGAATTGCCATGTTAGAAGGTAGGCTCAATAGGATGGGTTGATTCAGATAGCTATAGCTATTGGTCTCGTCCTGCCAGGGAGGACAGGCAGGTGCAAACCAGCTGAGGAGGAAAGGTGAAGATAGCACAAGCTCATTTTTTGGGTCAACGCGGGCCTAACTAAGTAGGCGAAGCATGAGCAATCATTACGCCGTAGACCCTTGTTATTGTTCATGCCGGAGTAATAGAGAAAGTCAGACCAGGGGTTGATACACCAGAAAGGTTTATACGAGCAAGTCGAGGTCGAATCAATAAAGGGGACAAGGCGGAAACTACCTTTCCTGATGGAGAAAGGGAAGGGGGTGACCCAATAGCATCTATAGCTGCATCAGAACCGAGCTCTTCCAGCTTTTTAGTGGGATCCAATGCTTCAAAGCAATCTAACTCCTCTATTCATTCGGCAGGGATAGGGGAATCAAATTCCTCTATTTCTGCTCCCGAGGCCTAATGCTTGGAATCAGCTCCGCAGGGGAGGGCCTGAGTCCTCGTTCCAATCCGAATCTCTATCGGTTCATTGCTCTTAGCCAGCCCCACCCAGGCATGGGAATGCATTGGATGCTTAGGTGGGCAGTTTAGCCAGTTGATTCGAATCGAAGGGATTCCGCTAGGTAAGCGTGGATATGTTTCAGAACAAGCTAGGTAAGCATGGATATGTCCCGAAGGCTCTATCCGCTTACGGCCCAGTGCTGGTAGGTTTCACTGAACACCAATCGTCAAATGAAAGATTTCACTGATTGACATTGAGGTTTCTGCGTAGGCTCGTTCCTGAAGACTGAGGCTCGTTCCTTAACTTGAAAAAGGAAGAGTGAGGCTCATATCACTCCGCTCACCTTGTTGCTGTTTGGGGTTAAGGAGGGGGTTCTTTCTAAAGGAAGGGGCGATAGAGAAGTAGTCCTCTTAGTTGAAGAATAGTAAGCATCCCGGCTAGTTGGGACTTCTTATTTTAGAATAAGGGTGGGCGTGATATAGCAGCTTTTTCGGGTGAAGAGGGGGTGGAGTAAGCTCCTTTTGTTGGTCCCCAGGGTCCTTCCTTCCCTCTGTGTTCTGTGTAGCGGTTGCAACCTAGGTATCTACCTTAGGAGGTTAGGTGAGGCTCTCTTTCAAACAAAGAGACTCGGAGTGCAGTGCGATCGCTTAGTTCCAGAACGACTATGAGCTACATGAGGCGGGCGGGAGGACAGGACAGAGAGACGAGCATAGTGAGACTAAGGGTCGCTAAAATAGTGGTGAGTATCGACGGTGGGCGGAGAACTCTGATCCCAGGTACCAGCAGATGCATTTCACATCCTCGCCTCTTTGAGCTCGTATCTCAGGCCCAGGAACTTGACCAGTAGCGGTGCTCACTCACGTGTACCTGTACAAACAACAAGCCTTCACCACCAACTAACACAGGAACGGGTTCTATACTTGCTGTTTGCTTTGAAGCTGTTAGCCCGACCTCAGCAAATGGTTATCCGCCAATCAATAGTTATCCGGCCACCACGTAGGCACCTTCTTTTGGCCGTGGGCTTTCTGTCTCTTTCTCGCCAACTGCTTAAACATACTACTATGCCGCAGGTTGAACCGCGTCAACTTCCTTATAAGTGGGTCGAGCCTCACGTAGAGATCGCCAAGTGCTCTGTTCCTTATTTATCTGACTCCTAAGCCGGCCGTACTCATTAGATTTTCATCCGCTTTAATTGAGCCTGAGCCGGAAGGAAGAAGTTGGAGCCAAGGCAAGGCGAGCGGAGTGAGGCGTCCGGATGAGGATGAAGGTATGACGTCGGCACCGATCTATCTTGATATGAGCAAGCAAACATGGAACTATGGTCAGACTGGGAAATAATCGATCGATCGGATAACTGCCTTTTCCGAGCAAGGCGTACGTAGGTTGGCAAGCAAGTCAATACGATGAACAAAAGAAGTGTGGGCTCTTGGTTCAGGGACCGATTCAGAAGTCCCGGGTGCCGATTAAACAACGGCTACTGACGGAGGGGTAGGCCGGGATCTTTCGTCACGAGGAACAGTCGAGAGATCAATTCAACAAAGAGAGGCTTTCGGGTAAGAAAGTCCACGGGATAGGTTGGCTCGAAAAGCGAGCTCTGATGTACGCCTTCTGGTCTCCTTTCGGGCAACCCAACCCCTACTAAATGGGAAATCGGCAATTAATAAGAGTGCTGTGTGCGATGCTTTGGGGCAAGATCGCAATTTCCAACTTAGCAATCTCCGCTTTGAAAAACCGTACCAGAGAAACTTTTTTCAGAGGGGAAGAACGTCTTTGTTCTTTTAGTTTCCCTCGGCAAAAAGAAAACGAGAGTAATTTGTGCCAGACCCTCCACAAAAGAATGGATTAAGGTGATAGAGTGTTATCAGGAGACGCTAGGCTTCGGAATTGAAAAAAGTGCTCTTTTTTTTTTCGTCAGCAGATTTCGATTTCGCTCATCAAGTTATTGTTTGATCCGCCGCTGTTAGAACACCACAATATTCGTCCTTTTGGGGTTAATGCTTTCAATGGTGAATCGATCATTCGATATCCTTTTCCTTTTACTTTTCATTTTAAGAGGACGGAATGGAAGAAAAGTAATGAAACCTGCGATGGCTACTGAATAACCTCCTTTTACTTTCTCAATAATAAAGCCTTTGACCTTTGTATTCGTTCGCCAAATCTTGTTCAGTTCCATCCAAGCTCGGTTTTGTCTGAATCTTCGTGGAAGAAGAAGAAGCGGTTCACCAGCCACTACATCTGTGGATCCCACCAAATCATTAAACCTGGCGGCTGCTCGCTCTTTGATCCGTGATTCACCGGCCACTAGATCGATGAAGAATCTCTCCAAAATCTTCTTTTTGATCAGTGATTCACCGGCCACTAGATCCAGGGATCCCACCTTATTCTCAAACCTGGTGGCTCGGTTGATTGGCACTCCTGTAAGCTCATCTTGCATACAAATTCTGGGGGTCCCAAGTCCTGCATCCACCAAGAACATCTCTTCCCTTAAGCGTAAAACTTCAGATTGTAAGGCGTTTCCACTACATAAGAAAAAACTTGAATTAGATCTTGGAAATGATCGACTCAAATAGATGCTCATCATAAGCTTTTTTTTTCCTCCTCTTCCTATTGATCAGAAGCATCCAGCAGCGCCACGCCAGTAGAAAGAGTTAAGCTACTAAGCTAAGCTGCTGTTGGGGAACTCGGTAGAAGCGATTTGCCGCTTCCGCCTCTCTAGGCTTCACAATAGCTCCCCCCCATATGAAAAATGAGTCTTCTCCCCCTAAGAAATCCGAAAGGAATTGAAAATTCCGTACCCTTTTGTTTGAGCAGGGGGCTCCGAGTCCTGTGTTGACAAAGATCAGATAGGAAAAAAACCTCGATCTCTTCCTGAATATTGATCAACGTTCTATCGATATTCAGGAATTGCCCACGCGACCCCTCATCCATTAGTGCATCCATTAAGTAAGAAATGCTGTATTGTATTCAGAACCTTGTAAATCAAAGCCTTACTAGACTAGATAGGGGGCAAAGAGGAGCTGTGAAATCATTTCTCTTTTTTTCTTTTAGCTTCTGAAGCATCCCTGCCTTAAGAAACCTACACAGTGCTTCGTCGTAGGCTCCAAGTGTGGTGTGGCTGCTCTTTGAAGTTCCTCGTAGACAAACCTGACGTAGTCAGGGTCCTCCTCGTAGGACAGGGCCAAGCCAATAGAAAGGAGTGGCCGCATAAGCGGTTGTTATCCCCCACCCCATTTAAGGGATAACCAAAGGACTCGCTTCACTTGCTTAGGACTGGGACTGATTCCAGAAACTATTCCTTTCCTCTGACTCTGTCCCTTGCTTGTGGGACTGCTTCCACATCTACTTATCATGCACTAACCTCCTATTTCCTGCTTGAAAGGCAGGGAATATCATATAGTAGTGAATTCAATAGACTCAGCTTGCTTGGTTGTATCGGGAGAGACAGAACCTTATCTGAACTTGCTGAGCCCAACCCCTACCTGCCTTTCCCTTGCGTACCACATAACTACTACTAAGTTAAGTAAACAGATCATACTTCCTTGAATGGCTTAAGCTTACTTCCTCACAAAACAAGCCCTCATCACAAGACACGAAACAACTCAAAAGCCTAACAGACAGTCAAATAGACCAAGGTTTGGAACCCTGAAAGGAGTTGCGGCTGAGCAGGCAAAGAACTCTTTTTGATTTGAGTCAATGCCGAAATACTAGGAGATTAGCAAGTCCAGTGTGACCTTATAGAAGTCATCTATTTGCGCTTGTCTTTCCCGCTCTGCGTAGGAAGTCAAAAAAGTCCTCCCTCCTCTTCCTGTAATGATTGATTCCTTCTAGCCCTTTCTGAACTCCCCTCATCAATAGTATAGTGGTGTATTAAAGATCCAATAAGCGGTCTCATTACTATTAATTACTACTTATCTTATAGATTCATTAAACTAATCCCTTAACACAGACCTGTTAGCTCGCTACTGACTTTTCTCCCTGGATTCGCTAGCAAGATAGGTAGTTATTCCTTCTCGATAGCCTAACTATCTACTCCAAGCAATAGAACTGGCAAAGAAAGCATTGGAATCAATGCGGCTAATCATTAAAGATAAAGACTTGCTTGGCTTACTCCTAAGAAAAGCAAGCCAGTATCCTCATCTCAATAAGACAAGCAAGAACTCCGCACCTATCTTCTTTCTATCTGACTCTTTCCCTTACTCTATTACCGAAGGGGAAGGGAGATTGGGACTCCCTATTAAAGGCAGTGGCTCATTCACTCAAACCTAATCGAGGGACGGGGGCTTACTCCCTTGACTTCTATATCTATTCCTATTTCCTCCTGCGTAACAAACATTAGATCAACAATAACAATAACAAGACGTAGGGAATCTAATTACCCATAACGTAACGCCAGCCCCCCAACATAGAGGAATCCTGCTCTAATGAGATGACTTTGTTAGGTTGCATGAATCGCTTGAATTAGTTGAAGGAAAGGAGGCTTCTGGCCCTAGCCACTGGAGAGGATAGTTTTGACTGCGAGGGAGGCATCGAAAGCATTAGTCGGGTAGTTGCTGCCGGAGAAAGGAGGTTACCTGGGACTGGAAGTGAAGCAATTGGCCAGGTATTTAAGGGCCTCTTGGGTACAGGTTTTGAAGGAAAGCTGATGGTTCTACATTCGTGGGTTCAGGCTGCCTATTAGATACGTCATAACAAGTGGGTCTCCCAGCTATCAAAGGATAGCTTTGGAAGGAAGAGAATGCATTGGGAATGGTGATGCCGGAAGATATGGACTTGGAGAAGTGGGCTCACCAGCATAGGAAAGCTTATCTGGTTGAGTCGATCCCGATTAGTTGAGAGCTTGGTGGAGGTTCTGTTGATGGCTCTTCGTTGGATCCATTAGGTGGGCCTTTAGATACGTTATTTCATTCGATCGAGAACCCACTGGTGCATCAGATTCCTTCTTTGGTAGCTATTTCCAAGCCGAGAGATAGAGAGAAGTTCTGTTCGAGGGCAGTGCTGGCTGGATATTGGGAAGAGGAGAGAGGTTGGTGGATGGGAGAGCAATAGAGGAATTGGATTCATGGTTTCCACTACTAGAGCCCGCCCCGGTCTTTGTCCCGCTTAATGGTTAGAAGAATCTAGTCGCCTTCGACTGCTTCTCTTGCCTCATTAGATCCACTCGATGCTAGATCACTTAGATCCGAGTACAGGAGCGAGGTTCTTCCGCCAGCACTGGAACTTGAAAGAGCAGAAGAGGCTGGAGGTTCATTGGCAGCAGGAGAGGAAGAAGTCAAGGTACCACCAGAAGCAGTTTTGAAAGCAGCAAAGCCAGAAAGAGCCAAGCTAGCCCACAGCACTACCAAAGCCAGCCATCAGTAACATCCCTTCCCGTCCATCCACCACTACCTTCATCACCAGCAGCAGAGACGTTCATAGGTAGCTTAGCTAGTCGGTTCAGTAGCAGTAGCAGTCGCAGGAGAAGTTGAGTCGGTTGATGCAGTAGCAGTATATCCAGCAGAAGTTGTTGATTCTGTTGACCAAGATACAGGAGCAGAAAAAGGTACAGATGAAGCAGTTGAAATTGTCCCTACTCCTGCTTGCTTTGCTTCCGCTGCACTATAGGGGAAAGCCCGGGGGAAAACCCACCACTATGATAGTTGTTACCCCTCTGGGATGGCCCACTATGGGAGAACCCCAACTAATAGGAACAACGGAAGACCTGGTTGTTTCGTCGTTGGACCTGTCCGGCTAACGTTCATATGTCCCTAAAGCCCTAAGGTAGCCATCTCTTTGGCAGGATGTACTAGGGTAGCTGTCCCTTGTCCTAACCCCCCTATTGACCTTTTGGCGGTGAGGCCCTATAAACTAATGCTGTTCTTGATCTAGATCTGGCCCCTACAAAGGCATCTCTAGAAATGGCTGCCGGAGAGTTGAAAACTTCAGTTGATGAGGCTGCTGTTACTGGTTCGGAAGCCGATAATTCGTAAACTACTGGCTTTGGCGAGAGTTCGGGAAGGGAATCCGGGGAGGACCCCTGCTCAGAAGAAGCATCATCTTGATTGAACTCAAGTGCGCCATGGGCATACACAGCCTGTGAAGCTAACTTGGAACCGGCAGCTAACTACCCTGAATTCAAGACCGGAAAGCTTGCGAGAAATAGTTGAATTGATTCACCATCGAGGCATTGCTGAACCGATATTAATGAATAATCTTTTTCCTACCGACGGGACAAGCCGATGGGGACAGGAAAGGATCTCCCCTTGCAATGAGCAAGTCAATACGATGAAGCAAGGGCGTCGCCTGCCCTGACCGAGATGGGGCTTCAGTACTACAATGAAGTAAAACAGCTTGTCCTTCTCGGACATGTCACGGATGTCAAGCATTAGGGCCGAGAATTGCTTGACATAGTCGCGCACCGTGCCAGTTTGGCGGAGTTGCCTCAACTTCCGGCGAGCAATGAACTCCACATTCTCAGGAAGGAACTGATTCTTCAGCTCACGCTTCAAGTCGTCCCACGAGTTAATGGTGGAATGACCGCTTTCTCTCTCAGCATATTTGGTGCGCCACCATAGCTTGGCATCACCAGTGAGGTACATGGTCGCCATTGTTACCTTTGCCTCTTCTGAGTCGGGTCTCACTACACGAAATCAATATCGAAAAGGAAGTTTTCCAACTCCTTCGCATCACGAGCTCCCCCATATGCTCGTGTTCCGGTACTTTGATCTTGGTACGTTCGCCCACGCTTGGGTCGGCTGAACCGATAGCCCTCATAAGCAAGTTCACTTTCGCAGCGAGGTCACCGAGTTGCTCCTGAAGGACATTCATCGTGCCCCTCATGTCCTCATCCAGGACAGTGATCCTTTCGGCCAAGCTACCATACTCGTGCTCAACGTTCTCGAGGCGTTCGCCTAGTTGTGCCACTCCATCGACGATCCCGTCGAGATGGGCCATTTGAGCTTCAAGCAATTCGAGGCGATCCCTGGTTGTCTTTGGTGCTTGTTGGGCCTGCTGTTGGTCCGCAGTACTCGATTCCCTAGCCATAATTCCCAAACGAATTATAGGAGCTAGAGACTTGCTCTGATACCCCGGCACGGATCTAGAGTTCTTGAAGGAATGAATTTGATTCAGGGTATGGGCATTCATAGGATAAAGGGGAGTGACAGGGCTTTTGAGAGAACCAGTCATTCTTGGTCTCTACATACAGGTCGGTCAACCACTCGGATCTAAAAGAGGACTCTCCCTCGTCCGTACACCCGAACCAAGTCAACTCGATCTTTACTTATGATAATGCTTGTTGAGAGGTTAGTACAGATAGTAGTTAGGGTAGCGTATGAGATAACAGACGTAGGTTATTTTGGGATGGGAGTCAGATCTATGTCAAGGTCTCAAAGGCATATGGGTACGGTGAATTTCCTAATAAAAGGTAAGGCCTCATTAGTGCCTGTGACAGTAGTAAGACGGACGTCAGGGTCCGGTGGTAGCTTGAAGAGCGGAGGAGTTCTTATTCGCTAACTTCTAACGGGGTCTACGCCCCAAGGGGTTTTCAACTCTGATTGGGGTGTGGAAAGAGCCAGGCGGCATATAATGACCGACATAATTATTCTTCGACTATGTATGACATCAACGCTCACTACGGGGATAAAGCTTTCACCTTAATGACTATATTAGCGAGCGTAGCTATATCTATATTAGCTTTTTGTATTTTACGCTATATTTCCCAGGGTAACTAGGAACCCATGGAACCGCGCTTCGATCTCGGTGCCGAGCCTCCTTCTACTTCCACGCGGTCTCTCTGCCTTAGACTACTAGAAAGCGTAAGCAGAAGACCCGATTGCGTGCCATTATTTGTCTGCCCCGATTGTTTTTCTTATTTGTATTCTCCTGCTTGTCTCGGTTTGAAAGACACCCGAGGGAAAGAGTGACTACAAAGTCAGAAGGGAGGTTTGCTTGCGCGTGCTACTCGCCCTTTAAAAGAGGGATTCTATTCTAAGCCGCCCTAAAAGAGGGCAGGTTTCTCCCATAAAATCTCACTTTCCAATACTTATTAATAACGTCACGCCATTTCATTGATCAGACGGACGACTACTCTCCTTCCCGAACCCTTTCCCGTTGGATCAGCGCCACTGGCAGATTACACGACCGAGAATAAACCTCACCTTCCCCACCCACCGCCCATGGTGCCAAGTGAGGTGGTGAAGTACCATACTAAGCAGAGCTAGCCACCAGGAGGTCTGGGAAGGCATATTCCAAGCGAGCAAGGTCAACCCCAGGTACAAGGTCCACCTTTGAAATAGTGAAAGAGTACGCCTGATAAGTGTTCTTTAGACATCCATAAGGGGGCTTGTTCTAGTGTCGTATAAGAGCCCGAATCAGTAGTTGGAGCAGGGAGCTCAGAATAACCGCCCTTTTTCGCGGGAAGGGTTTTTGATCCATACCATCCATCATAGAGAAGGTCACGGCGAGAAAGATGAGGAGGGACAACCAGCTTCTGAGCCACTAACTACCACCAGCTCTGGAGCGGCAGTTGTTGAACCTAATCACTAAAAGGTTTCCACTTTATTGGTGGCATTGGCATAGTAAGCGACATCCACATCCATAGTCAGCGACATCCAAGTAAGTGCTTTACCGCCTAAGGTGTCCCAAATACTGTTTTGTTTTCCGTGGCAGATGGAATCGAATATATCGAATACAGTTTCGGAACTCCAATGCATTCATAAGTTCCCACGTTCTGAGAGTCAGAATACTAGCCAGGGCAAGTAGGAGCTGATGAGTAAGAATCTTCACTTTCTGTTTATAACACCCTTGATTGTGGCCTCGCATCAGGTTCAAGCGAGAGATCGAGATCGCCCTAGGGATGATAGGGTTCCGACCCCTTTCGGCAGTAATTTCGAAAAGTACATATCCTTATCGTACGTACACTTAGATGTTCGATCTGCGTAAACAACAGACTATTCTGAAGCTGTCACCGTCGTTTGTCGGTCGCTAAGATAAGACAAGGCAGCCTCCGCCGATTGTTCCGGTCGGTGATTTCACTTTGATAGCGATAGGTATTTGGCAGTTACCCTAAATAGGTAATTATTAGCCTTCTTTTTGTATGATTTATTCCCTCGAAGCTTTGCCTCCAATGTCTTTGCCTCCTGAAGCTGCTTTGCGCCTACGACTTTTGTCTGTCTAAATGTTATAATGAAACGTAGACTGGGGCCACCAGGCAAGGCAAGGTGGAGCTAGGTCAACCCGACTACGAAAGAAAGAGGAAAGCGCCGTCCACTTGATCGTCCGATCGAACGAGAGTTGAAAGTACATTTCTAGAATAACAGTCTTGGCATACGGCTTATCCTTGTGCAAGTTCAGTATGGGGCTATAGTAGCTTGTTTTTATTAAGATAAGGGGACAGGCCAAGGACCGAGACCTCGCTATGAACCCGGAGTAGATCGAGTTCAGGCGGCAAAAGGAGGAGAGATCGAGTAAACACGTTTGTGACTCAACCTCATTTGCTTAGGGAAGTGGGGGTAAATGTACGTCTGTACTATAAGGTTTATCTCCTTGAAGGACCCCACACCGTGAGCCCATGATCAACGCAACGCCTCTGAAAGGCCGCTATTAGAGAGATTGGAGTAGGAGAGTCGATTCCCACGACGATCTCGATCCTCACTTGGCGGGCTCTTTGTCTTCTCTTCTCGTGGGACCAAAGGCTGGGGAGGAGTGCTTGCTTGGGGCGAGCGAGTCTCCCTCTCCCGGGAGAATAGAAAGCTACTGTTGTTGGGCCAAAGTAGGCAGGCACCCATGGAAATTGACTATGCCAGGCTAGCTCCGGGCTAATGGGCGGCACACGGCTCGAAGATCGCGCCGTCCACTTGTCCTCCGATCGAATAAAGCGGAGTTGATACGGTAGTGAGAAGAAGGCTATAAAGGCTATAGGGGTAGGGAAAGTACGCCTACCTCCGTATAAAAAGAGTGCAGAACAGTCCTCTTGGCGTAGACATATCATCAATAAGGGCTTGCTCTAGTAGTCTCGTAAGAGCCCGAATCTGTGGCTTATAACACGTCCTTATGTTTTTCAGGTGTTGTGTATGCCCATAATAGGCTTTGCACCTGGCGATCAATTTAGCTACTATGTCTCATCTCTTCCTGGGAGGAAGAGTGAGCCGTAGCGTGTTCACGGTAGCGAGGTAGGGTCTATGATGGACTCCGTATAATTAGAATGCTGCTATATATGATGCGACCAGGGGAGGCGTTCTCTTCCGAGTTTCAAAAGCACGACACGCCTTTCTTTTCTGAATTTGTAAACTCCTCTGATTAAGCTGAATAAGCCGTGAGTGACGGTTACAGCAGGTTCGATCGCTACAAAGAGGGGTTCTGTATTGACTTCCTCCGAGGAACTCCGGTGGTAGAGTGAAGGAACAAATCGAGTTTGATCCGACGAGACGACTCCTATGAGCCAAAGACCGGCTATCAATGTAAATCGGTTCACGAGTCACTGTCAATCTGGTAATAGCTATACATGAATTACGGTAAAGAACAATAGGTCCCTCGAAAGACTGCCCCGCCCTTTCTTAGTTAGGTCCTAGCTTTCTTTTGCTTTTGTCCCTAGGCACACTACATCCCTCACAGTTATATTCACTTCTTTACTTCCTGGTTGTACGTCTTCGATTCGTTCGAGAATAGACTCCCTCCCTTCTTCCACTCCTCCGTGTAACTAGCAATTCAGTCACGTAAACAACACAATTGTTGACATTATTTGCTATTATGCTCAAAGAGAGAAGATTCTTTTTCTTGTTACCAAAGCGGATCAAATCACTACTATCTTCCTTCTAATAAGGAGAGAGAACAAGGGATCTTCTAATAAGAAGAAGAGTAACAAGAGATATCTTTCTCGATCAATTCCTTGGTTTGCCCCTCTTCGATACGATAATAAGAAACATACTTTTTAGCATTATACGAAACACTAGCGAGTCCACTGATAGCACTTATCCGGGAAAGTTGTTAGTTGAAGTTGTCCGTTTTCAGTAGGATTCCATTGAGTGGCACCACACGCACTGGGTTCAATCCCTTTCTTTAGGAGGAGCTCATGCTCGAAAGCGCTCACTCCGCTCTACTAGGCTCGTGCTTAGTGTATCGATTATCTTCCTATGGTTCATACATAGTCTCATAGGCGCGTTTTCATTAGGGTAGGGTTACGTGGAAGCACTGTTCCGCACTGAAAGCACTTCTTGTGCAACTAGGCATACACACCATTGGCAAGTAGAAGTAGATAATTGTTTTTCTCTCTGTTGTAGTTCGTAGGAGCAATAGGAGTCAATCAAAGCACATATGGGGAAAGAAGAGCACTTCAAGCCTCTGATTTTGGGAATCCAAAGCAAGAAAGTCGAACATAGGCGTTCCAGCCAGTGAAAGCAACTATAGTATAAACACTATGGGAAGTAGTGGATTTATCCCCTTTCTAGTGCGTAGGAATAAAATCCCAAGAAAGCAGCACTGAAAGCTAGAACTCAAAGCACAACAAAAGAAAGAGCATCAAGGCAGGCAAACTATTGGAAAGCGGAAAGCAGCTATTAGCACATTCAGGGAATATCAAATCAACTAGTGGCCGGAGAGCAATTCATGGTCGTTCCAGCAAGGGAACTATGAACTTAAGAATTAGAAGTTATGCTCACACACAAGGTAATTTCTGGCTTCTTCTTATGCGAAAGCGAAACAAGTTACAGCGACGAAAGCTACTGCTACAGCACTTCAAGCCTTTAGTAGGCGTGATAGCTACGTGGGGAGGAAAGCCTGAAAGCTGGTGGAACCAGTGAAAGCAACTAGGCACTAACGAGAATCAATCAAAGCAAGAGAGCAAAACGCACTGTTCGCTAAAGGCAAACATTTGTATTTTTATAATTAGTGTTTTTTCCCCTTCTTTTAAAGTGGTTCTCCAAACATAGCTCTACGTTTCTGTTTTTTTTGTATTACACCCGCTCTGCGCTCGTTCCTCAATCTGTTCCGTCTCTCTCTATGTAGGTCGGAGTTCGTTCTCTGATACCGATCATCTATCTTACCTCACGTTACTGATCGTTGCTAATTGTTAGTGGATCTCTTCTGATCGCCTCACTCTCATCACGTATATCGTTCTGTGATCTGCTCTAGTGATCGTCTCTCTTACCTCACGTTGCTCTATGCTCGTTCGTGTTTTCTCTCTTGGAGCGAAAGCAGCACTGAAAGCTGCAGCACACTATTGAGAAGAAGGGAGGGATTTCGAGTATTGCTTCTTATGCGAAGAAAGCACTGAAAGCCAAACATGGACGTTCCAGGTCAGCACATTATGGGAATCAAACTCCTACTCTTCCAATCCACCGTTCTCCCTGCTCTTCCAACCCAATAGCTAGTCACTTCTCCTGCTCGCTTCTCTTTCTTCTCTCACTGGACTTGCTTCTCTGCCGGCACAAAAGACAGGAGAAGCAGAGGAACAGATTGAATTGCTAGTTCAGTCGGTAAGCCTCATTTAAGCCTTCTTATTGAAATCGGTAAGGCTTAAATAAGAAGGCTTAAAGCAGTCAATCCTGCCCTTCGAGCCAGCTTTGCGCCTGGACCTGGATGACATTCAATATCATGTACCCATGTTCCTATACGTATATCGGCTAATGGTATGCAATTTCCTATTTGAGAATTCAGATCAAGTATTTCGTATCTATAAGCAGGGGGGCGTGGCCAAGAAGCAGCCAGCTGACTGCCCCCTTCCACTCGGCCTTTCTTCGCTGTGTGAATAAGGTCTTAGTATGGATGGGCATTCTGGGCGGGTCGCAATAAGTCGCTGGTCGAAGGTTTGGACCAATCGCAATTCATCACCATTTTGCCTGCTTCTAATGGATGACTGGCTATTATATAAGTGTTGACCTAAGCCCCCGTGCTGGGGCTCGGCTCCCGAACCGTACGTGAGCTGCCTCGTACGGCTCTTCCTAAGAACTTGAAGCCCTCTCTCTTTAAGAAAAAAAAATGCATCAAAAAAGACTTTTTCAAAAAGCCTTCGCCCTCCTATTCAACGGGGCTATTAGAGAAGCTGCTTCGTTCCTTGACTTCTTTGCTCAGTCAAGCTTCCTTGTTCCTTAGTGTAGTCTCGGTCCATAGTTTAAGACTCCGTTCCTTATAGCCTAGTCTATATCCACAGCTGACGGTGACTCCGTACCGACGCCTTTCCCTTTGTAGACGGCTAAGTGACTTCGTAACCTTAACGTACTTATTTTATAAGTTTCATAGGCCTTCGTCGGGCTTTCATCCCTTCGCCTATAGGTATAGCGGCGGCTTGGCTTCGCTATCGCTCATGACTTGGCATAGAGTCCGTGTAGTCGTCGGCCTTCCCACCAGAAGGCCTATGATATAGTGGTCGGCCTTTCGAATGCCTCCTTCCTGACTTTTCTGAGAAGCTCTTTACGACTATAAAGGACAGGGGGCTGTTCACCTTTGGTTTGGAAACTTAGCTACACCGGTCACGACATGTTGTTTGTTGATATTTATTGAGGAGTTTAGCTGACTGAATCCATAAACCTAGAAAGTCACCGTCACTGGTACTTTTGTGACTCTATTCTATAGGTAGGTATAGGTGGAGCTTGCGTAATGTAGTTGTAGTTAAGGCTGCATTGAAGTAGCGCTTTTTTTTTGAAGATCTACTGAAGTACCAAAGGCGAACGGGGCTCCCAGGCCGGGACGTCTGGCAGAATGCTTGGCCTCCAGCGCAGGAAGCGACACCCGAAGGGTGAGCTTCTGGCGGTTAGCTTCTAGAACTAGATAATAGGCATTAGGCATTCTGAGCTGGAAGGAGGCAAGCAAATGAAGAGAGGCATTACGGGCCGACTACAAGAAGCAAAGCTTCGTAGACTCGACAAGTCGCTTATAGAATGCCGACTACTACTACTAAGTCAAGACTTTCTTCATTTATCATTTAATATTAAAATAAAAGGGGGGAGGGAAACGAAGCTTAGCGAGCTTTATAAGGCCGACCACTACATAAGCCGCTGGCGGAGAAAGCCCGAAGAGCTTCCCCTCATTCGTTGCTAAGCCAAGGTCCCAGGTCTCCGAGTCAGCCCGCGCTTTTTCGAAGAATCCTGCACCCATGGGCATACGGCCTGGCAGGCCTTCCCTTTCCGCCGGAGCTTCATGGGCGTTGCCCCGTTCCCCAATCAGATGTTTGGATGTGAGCTATACTCCGCGAGGAGCCAAACGGGCGTATGGCCTTGCCTTTTGACCTCTCTTCCCGTGTGACTAGGAATGCTCAGTGACAACCTCTCAATTGTCACCGCCTGGCCTCTCTTGCTACCGCGGTAGCACCTAGTGTGGTCAGCATCAATCGTGTTCGGGCAACGAAGCTTACACTCATTCACATTGGTTCATCCTGCTCTGCCCCGGGCCTTTTGCTCTTCTAACGTAAAAGGTAAGGTGGCCGGCCATTCGTCAAGGCCCAGGAATCCGCTGGACATCTCAGCGGCGGGATTGGATACCCGCATCCGATCGAAGTTCCATTTTTGTGCCCCCCTCCCCTAATAAAGGAGAGCTGTTTTGTTTCTAGGTGGGTCGCTTCGCGCAAGACATTGCTTAGGACCAACGGGTCACACGACAGGTGCACGATCGACTTTGCGCGCTCCATCCTTCGGCCTTTCGCCTATCGGCTTGGCAGGCAAGCTACCTTGATCCATCTTTGGCTTCGATTCGTTATGCTCAGCAGCTCCAACAAGCCTTAAAGTTAAAGTATCTTGCCGCCAAAAACTCTGCCAAGAAAGCGCTGCTTTACGTTTGATCCTATGTGCCCAGAGAATGCTATGCGTTCTCCACTTTCGGACCTCGCAAAGAGAGAACGTGTTTTTTCCTCTGACTTTCTCTCTCATTCGCGGAGCGAAGAAAGCGGGCTTTGCCCCAGCTACCGCTATCCTTGGGAAACCACAAGAGCTACCGAAGGAAAGGGATGCTGTCTCTCCCTTGGCCTTTGGAGAGGAGAAGGCAGAGAAGAAGCCGTCCTTCGCGCAAGTTTTTTTGCTTCCAGCGCCCTTACTAGTAAAGGGGCTCTTCGACCACGGAGGCATTCTGGTAGGAAGGCCGACCACTACATAAGCCGCCATCAGTCCAGGAGAGAAGCAAGCTACCTTTCTTTGATCCACCTTCCGGGGCAGGGAAGAGAACGAAAATAGGCCGCGGATGGTGGTCGTGGTAGATTCGAGGATCTTACGCGGCGGAGCGAACTCTTCTATCGTGTTGCATTTCCTCTGGCGGCGTAGCTGCACCCCCTCGATCCATCGTACTGGAGCGATCCGAGAAGAACGATTAGGGTCATATTCTATCCTTTCTACAATGCCAATAGACGAAGTGCTTCGTTTCAGATCAATTCTTCGCTGCAATCGCTTCGATCCACCCCCTCGGTGAAAAACCGTAATACGCCCTGAGGAATTCCTACCAGCAGACTTCCCTGTACTCAAAGTGAATTGTCTAAGTGCTCTCCCCTCTTGGCTTTGTCTCATTGTCTATCTCGTAATCATTCGATTCCGTCCGAATTAGCTCCTACTCCTCCTTCTCTTATCCTCTATCTAGCTCGTCGTTGGTCCTTCGCAAGTGCGCTCCGCGAGCACTGTACATCTTTCTTAGATGAGAACACGCAGGCGCAGCTGTGCCTCAACTAATAAGCAGAATGAAACAATAAAAGCAAGCGTGCTCTTATTATACGTTAGACGATGCCACCTCCCACTTGACTTTAGTCCACCCGGCATAGCCGCATTTCAACCAACCAACAAAGTTGCCTCTCCCAACGTTGGGGATGAGAACCCATGATTTGATCTGCTAGCTTGAACGCCTGGATCATGCCGAGAAGGTGAAGAAAAGACTGTCGGAACCGATCGGAGGAGTATTTCTGAGTCCATCCCCGCCTATTAATGAAAGAAGAGATAAGATATAAAGGCACGGCAGCGATAGATGCCGTGATGACGCAGTTGAGTGTTTATTCGATCCACCCCCCGAGGCCAGGCCGATCAAACCTATTCTTGGGTTCGATCCAGCAAGTGATTCATAAGCACCAACCAGTAGAAGCAAAAGCATATCCAGAAGCCGATACCAACAGCAGTAGAGAAAGACCCCCGCTAATAGAAAAAGAGGCATATCTGCCGATGATAACGAGAGCAGTACCGATAGCACCAATAGCATCCCTTCCAGTTCCCTTTACTAGTAAGGGGAGCCATCACCAGGACCGATGATCCAACCCCATACCAAGATGCCCTTATGATGATGGGCGTGATCCATAGCCGATGTTGGCTAGAAGCAGTATCAGTTGAAGCTATGGAGCACCCCTTCTTTCAGATCGATATTGAGTTCCATATCCTGTTACAGATACTCCAGATGTAGAGACAGATCCAAAGCCTTTTGATCGAGATCGAGTAGGTATAGCAGATTTTTTTAGAGATCGGAACCCCGTTCCGGGTACACCCATTAAAAACTGCCCCTAAGCCGGTAGGTCTCGTTCAAAAGCCACTTTAGTTGATGTGTCCCAATCAATGCGCTCGGTGATGATGTTGTCATCGCTGATGCGCAAGTTGCTGAAGTTGATTTTCAGTCTCTTCAACAATAACAGTTCAAATTTCAACTAAAAAATCTCTGATTTCTGACACTGGTGCATTTGAGTTTGCTAAGCGTTTTTGCGTCAAGGGTGGACGCGTGGATTTATCCGCCATCGCCATGTCTGCTCGTTGTTTGCTTGCTTACCATCATCCATATATGGTCTGATGGCTATATGTAAAAAATATCCATTCATTACGAAGGTTCTTAGTAAGGATAGGTGGTGGAGGTTATAGGGTCCTTGCCAAACTCAGTCATACAAGATCTCGTCACTTTGAGCGGGTTCTTGCTATGTACACCAAGCCCCGGGGTCACAATGACTATCCATTAGAATTGTGTTGTGGCTTGGCAGAGTGAGCTTTCGCTTCCTTATCTTCGAGGTTTCATTATCTCCTTCCTTCTTAAAGTTAAAGAGATGAAACCTTCCTTCGGATTTAAAGGTAGCTCCTGATGAATTCTTTCCAGTCCGGGACTTCCTTGAGCGGTCTTTGCTCAGGAACTGGATGAAGGATTGGCTTCGGTACGTCCATTGGTACTGGAGTGTCGCGAATTCACCGGATGTTTCCTTAAGTGACTTCTTTTCTGCATCAGTCTATGAGAGGAGGATCAGACGCGAACCGAGCGAGCTCATTCGCTTTGGTCTTCTCTGGAAGATCTATGATTTGGTAGCAGAGAAGGGTGTTGCTTGGAGCCCGCCATGTCTTCAAGAACACCTCCCTGGATTTCGGGGATGGTTACTAGGAGGAGTCTCTTGCATGGATTTCTTAGTCGAGCGTTTAACCCGCTTGGAAAGGAATCATCGAATATAAGACTTTAGGCGCACCTGGGGAAGGACTAACCTTAATATACGATACGCAATTAATAAACGATACCGAATGATAAAGAGACGAAACTAACAACTGCCGTAATGAACCTAAACTAAAGACGGAAAGAGTCACTCACTGAATACCTATTGAAGGCTGAGTCCTAAAGCCGAAAGACGAAGGCTGAAGCAACTAAGTGTAAAGAGGACGAAGGACGAAAGCCAAAGGCGAGGAAAGAAGAAGACTAACTAGATATGTCTATAGTACCACAGCTGTAAGACCTAAGGCCGAAGCAAGGATAGCTTCTAAAGAAAGAAACTAGAGACATAAAGAATAAGACTAAGGAAAGGAATACAATACGGTATGGAAGGGAAACTAAGGCAGCTAAGCCACTAGTACGAAGGAGCAAGCGGAAGCCCCCGTTCTATCCACTAACCATGTAAAAAAATGATGGGTGGAATGGCGCGGCGGTGTAGGAACCGGTCGGATTCGAACCGACGAATAGAAGTTTTGCAGACTCATGCCTTAGCCACTTGGCTACGGTTCCCTATCAATTCCATGTCTTTTCCCCTTGTCCGACTTTGCTTCACAGGGTGAGACCTGGAATAACGGATGCCGGAATGCTTTGGGGGGAAGGGCACAACATAGGTGGAGATGGATTTTCATAAATACTATCTAAACTAAGAGTTCTCCCTACCTGAACCTTTTCCGTGGCGACAGTATAAAGAAGCATTTAGGGATTTGTTGATGATCCATGATTACACCTCTGAAACCGGACTCTTTCTTCCCTCTCGATTCCATCCATATTCCGTCATAAATCTGAATGATCTGGAATTCCTTTCCAATTCCGTATATCAGGGACACCCGGAAAGAAGAGATAAAGCACCCCGCTTACTTTTTCTCCAGAAAAAAAAGCTTTTTGTGCTCTGTCCTTCACTCCAAGACGTGTATCATCCTTTCCTTTAGAGTTTAAATTAAGATTAATTAGGCTCACCCGGCGGGGGAGGGGGACAAAGAGAGTATAGTCAGTCAAATGTAGTTTTAGTTAATTCCTCGATTACTTACTATTTATTGTTTTAAAAAAAAATAGAATCATTTGATTGGTGAAAATCTATGTATTTCACTGAGGGTTTAAAGCCATATATATACATGTAAAAAAGCATCAAAAAAAGGAAAGTGCTATATTACAGCAAGACTTACTTACTATATACAGAAGATACAGAATCAATATGCTTAACACCCCCACTCAAGATGCCTCAAGGGATAACATGTGGAGTTTGGATACTCAGTATCGGAATCGCACAGTGGTGTGGGACTTCGTAAGAAGATCCGCGATCTGAATGAAGCTCTGAGGAAATGTATGGCATTGAACCCTGTAGAAAGTGATGGCGAACGAAGTGCCCTAAGTGAGTCAGGCTATTTCGATATGTTTTGTTCGCTCATGAAACACATCATTGTGTGCTATTTGGATAGCACTCTTGTTGTCACAAAAGAGAATAGTAGGCCCAGAAAAAGTGACTCCCATAAGTAACCATCGCAACAAAATAATCTCTGATGTAGTATCAGCAAGAGCCCTTTACTCGGCTTCTGCACTAGAGCGAGCAACCACTGTCTCTTTCTTGCTCTTCCAAGATAGTTGAGAGTCACCGAAGAAAACGCAAAAGCCAGTAGTGGAGCGACGATCCATCACCAGCATTAATACCTTACTTCAGCTTTAAGAGGTAGGGGTTGCCAAGCTTTACTAATAGAATAGGGGTAGGCAGTAATGGCAAGGTTTCCAGAAGAGTCCAGCTTTTATTACTCAAAATACGTTTAGCAACTACTAAATGAGGGACCCGAGGAGACTGCATAAACTTGTCTACAAGTCCAACAGCAAACGAAATCTCTGGGCGAGTCAGAGTGAAGTACTGGAGACCACCCACCATACATACTCCCATAGGCCGATGGATCTGATAGCAGCTCACCATCATGAGAATACAGCTTGGCATTAAGCTGGAGTCACACAGGGCAACCCGTGAAGCATTCCATGGCGGCTTAGAAGATCCATGGCATACTTCTGCTAAGTTAGATGCATACCCGGAGACCGAAAAACTTCAATCCGGGTTAGAGAGGACCAAGATCTTTCATATGAAACTGCTTGCCAAGATGTTGCTTCGTTTGATGAATAGCAGCAGAATCATTACCGGTAATGGATAGTATTCAACTGCAAAAAAGTAGTGCGGAGAACTAGTCAGAGCCTGCCATCCGATTCGTGACGCATGGCGAGATTCCTCTACCACTCTATAAATGGAGGCTCGATAAGTGTCTTAAATTAAATAAATTTAGTAATAGCACGTATGGCTGTTACAAACAGGCTTTCTGCAATTGCTGCCGAAATGGGGCAATTGAAAAATGAAATTCAAGAGCGCCGTAGAGCGCTAAACCTCTTTTTGAGAAATGTTCGAGCAAGAAATTCTGCAGAGGCAGACGAACGCATTGGCGCTGCCAGAGATAAGGGATTTAGAGGGGAGGCTGCAAGTGCTGCGGGAGGAGCAGCAAGCACCATCGTGTATCTTTCGAAACCTTTACTTAGAATCCGCTGTTGCAAGACTTTTCCTTTCAGCCTCTTAGGTAGATGTCGGTTATGTATTTGAGGAATGAGTACGTAATGTAGTTGGTAAGCGATAGCTGGATGGATGCCATACCGTGATTAGAACCAAGTTGATACACCCCAAGAGATTTGATTTACACAGGGAAGAATCAAAAAGAGAACAAAATGGTTCTCCTAATGGAGTCCTAATGGAGAAGGGAGTTCCAATGCGATTGAGAATAATTGGTTTAATTGGGCTGACTGCTTTCAAGCCCTAATCAACAGTCCCGCTCAAGCGAATGGATCTGACCCACCTCAATCTTTGAGTAGACCACTGGAGGCTCCCAGCCCCCTGACTAAATGTTATAGTTTCTAAAGAACGAGTCTCGACCAAGCGCATGTATCTCTCTTTTACAGGTCGATACCGAACTGATCCATATAGCATCTAAAGCACAGATCTATCAAAACTATCTCTTCTACGCTAATTCATTGATAGACTACCTTTCTTTCGGACAGGAAGTGTTCCAGTTAGGCTAGAAACCTACTCCTAACAAGCAGCGAGCACGGATTCGTTCTTCCGCAGAAGGGGATATGCAAGATCGTCGGCTGAAAGCAGAAGGAAGGAGCTTTGGAAGCTCACATTCTTATTAGAGAAAGGGGGTTCGATCCCTTCTTGATGGTAGGTGCCCAGTCCTTAATTCGAGCTCTTCAGGTGGGCAAGGTAAGGAGGCGAGACAGAAGAGTAGATCTATTATTATAGTGTAGGTAGGCATTTCTTCGTCCTCCAGGTAAAGAGTCTATCTCACTCCGATTAGAATAGAAAAGGGATTCATTTCAGGCTAGTGCGCCGGAAAGGCATAGGCTCAATGCAAGTCGTAGTTCGTTCCATCAGCATGGGTGGGAGTCGTGCCTGCAACCTTTGTGAGAAAAGGCTTCTATCATCCCGCATAAGAAAAGGATTCTTGATTATTCTTCCCGACGGGACAGGCGCACGTCTTAAAGAGTTTGCCGCTCTACTCAGGTTCTCATTCAGCTTTCCAGCCCCAATGGTACGATAGGTGAGATAGGTTGTTAAAAGCGAAATATCGAACCAGGCTTGATTCAATCAAGAATAAGGTTGAACGGGACTCTTCTTTCTTAGCCAGAAGCCGATTCACAATCAATTCCGGTGTGGGTGTGAAGAGTAGAAAAGCATTCCTGCGAGCCTCTGTCTCCGGGGCTAGTGAGCAAGTTGAATCCATCCTTCTCAAGCCGGCCTTTGATAAACTTCGAATATCTAGGCCTGGAAAGGCGGAGAGGAGCAAGACTGGTCTTAGCTTCGTTTCTTTGTTTAGTCATTCCCGTCCATTGAGAATAGAAGGATAGGTTTGAAGCGAATCAACGAATGTGCTTAACACAGTCTCGGCGAAAGCCGCAAAGGAGACTTCACTTTCCTACAAAATCTCTCCTTATTTTGGTTACATACCTCCTCTCCTGCATGTACTTACTTCTTCATTTCCCTCCCCACCTACTTCCTGGTGGCTACCATCTCCCATCTCGCTCTAGAAGAGGAATAATACCTGGGACTATCAAACAAAGGTCCCACAGCGCCGACAACAGCCTAACCGGAATTCTATTGTGCCATTTTCTCCTTTCCGGGTGGGCAAACCACTAATGTATTGAAAAGGACTAAAACTAAACTAATTACATTGGCATGATCGTTGCTTAAAACGCGGTTTCCTTGTTATCATGTACTTAATTCCTCGCTTATCAGTTGGCCGTAGAATCAATATTTGAGCTATGGGTCGATCCTGTAGCAGGAAATAGGGTTGCTCGCTTCCTGAAGTGAGCT